AAAAGAAGGCTATAAATATTCCAAAAAGAGCTATACTAACTGAAAAAATAGCATCTTTCAAAAATTCATACCAATCTATTGAATTATTCAAATTTTGATGTAAAAGGTTTATAGACGGAGTTAACCATTTTGATAATATGTCCAAATACAATCCTTCTTGGTTGAAAGGAATTCCTAGGGATCCAACGAACAACGTAAATAGAACCAATACAAGTATAGGAAATAACATAGTATTATCCGATTCATAAGGATACAAAAAAAACTTCTTATTTCCAAAACGGGTAATAGTAATAAAAGGTTGTGTGATGTTTCTTGAATTCTGATCAATTAGATACGTTTTTTTTGAAAAAAAAGAAAAAATATCATGATTTTTCATTGTTAATAACGTTAATAAACGAAAATTTTTGTTAATTCTTTTTGAATCTTCTTTACCCCATAGAGATATTGAATATAAGGGAGTATTCTTTTTGCCACTATAATTTTGAAAATTAACGTTTAAATGTCCTTCAAAAGTAAGTAAATAGATTCGAAACATATAAAATGCGGTTAATCCCGCTGTAAACCAAGCTATTATTGCGAAAATTGGTGAATACAACCAAGTATCATTAAGAATTTCATCTTTGGACCAAAAACAAGCAAGAGGCGGAATACCACAAAGAGAAAGTGTACCTAATAAAAAAGCGGTTTTGGTAATTGGGATATGTTTTGTTAAACCCCCCATATAAACCATATTCTGACTTTTATTTGGAGAATATCCAACAAGAGTTTCCATTGAATGAATAACGGATCCGGATCCTAAAAATAATAATGCTTTCGAATAAGCATGAGTAATCAAATGAAATAAAGCACTTCGATAAGACCCCATACCTAGAGCTAACATCATATAACCCAATTGAGACATTGTGGAATAGGCTAAACCTCTCTTAATGTCTTTTTGAGCAAGGGCAAAAGTAGCCCCTAATAATATTGTTATTACTCCTACCAAAGAGATGAAATTCATTATGTGAGGGATGACTATGAAAAGAGGAATAAGCCGAGCTACAAGAAAAATGCCCGCAGCTACCATAGTAGCAGCATGTATAAGAGCCGAAATAGGAGTAGGCCCCTCCATGGCATCCGGTAACCATACATGAAGTGGAAATTGTGCAGATTTAGCAACCGCACCGGAAAATAATAGAACGGCACAGAAAGTAACAAATAAAAAATTTACTTCATTATGATTATTAGAAATCAAGTTATTGAATATTTTGAATAAATCTTGAAATTCGAAACTCCCTGTTATCCAATAAAAACCTAAAATTCCTAATAATAAACCAAAATCCCCAACACGATTAGTTACAAATGCCTTTTGGCAAGCATTTGCAGCAACAGGCCGTGTGAACCAAAACCCTATTAATAGATATGAACACATTCCTACCAATTCCCAAAAAATATAAATTTGTATCAAATTATAACTAGTAACTAATCCTAACATAGAAGTACTGAAAAAACTCATATAAGCAAAAAATCTCAAATATCCTTGATCATACGACATATAATTATCACTATAAATAAGAACCATAATTCCAATAGTAGTAATTAATATTGACATAATAGAAGTAAGCGGGTCGATCAAGTAACCGAATTCTAAAGAAAAATCATTATTAATGATCCAAGACCATACATATTGATAGATAGAACTGCCATTTATTTGCTGAATAAACAGATTGATCGAAAAAATCATGACTATACTTAACAAAAAAACACTTTGAAAAGCCCACATACGGCGAAGACTTTTTGTTGACGACGGAAAAAGAAGAAGTCCCGCTCCTATTAACATAGGAACTGGAAGTGGAAGGAAAGGTATTATCCACGAATATTGATATGTCTGTTCCATAAAAAATTTTTTTATTCTTATTTATTCTTAATTGATTGTTTCCGATTTATCGGATCCTACCCCCTTTCAATTTCAAAACAAAAGGGGTCAATAAAAAAATCAAGAGATGTACTAACTTAATACTAACTTAAAGATATTTTTCGAATTTTATATATTATCTGGGTCTTTCCAAATTAAATATTAAAATAAAGAAGTTACAATTGGGCAAATGATATGACCTACTTGCTCATAAAAAGCGAATTTAGTTATTAACTAAGATTTGGTTATACAAATTTAGTTATTAACTAAGATTTTTCTTAAAATAACGAAAATACAAAATTTAATTATTATTAAATCACTTTATATTCATAAAGTAATGATAAAAAATTACACTAAAAATAAATCTGATATGAATCGATATGAATCATAGGATCAACTAAGGTACAATTTTTGTACAAATCTTGCTTTTTAGTCAGTTTGTTCCAAATCATTAACTAGTTTCAGTATGAAACTGATTGATTAGTTTCCGTTTCAATAAAAAAACATTTATAGGAAACGCTATAATATCTAACATTTTATATTTTCTATAAGATATAAGATTTATTTTTATATTTATCAAAAAAGGAGGTAATTATCAAAAGGGGGTAAAATAAAATAAAATTTAATAAAAAAATAACGAAGATTTTTTTAACAAAACGTGTATCTTTTAACAGATTCATTACTTTAATTACTAGTTTGATTCGAATTTTAAAATGGAATTTAGAAGTATTCTTTACTCAAGTTTGACCAATTAATAGAAAAAATTAAAGTTTTCATTAGGCAATGGGTTCTTAAAGGGTTCTTAAATCCTTCGGTCTATTTTATTATTTTATGTAGAAAAAAAATTTAATTATATTTTTATAGTAAGATTTTTTACTATTTTCGCATATTTTTTATCTATATATATATTTTTTTTTGTTTTCTCTAGATAACTCTAGATAATATATATTATATTATCTAATTATTCTCTATAAAATAACTAGATAATGAATATATTCGTTTTGACCAATAGATGTCTTTCACATCCAACTATAACAACGAGTAACCTCTTAATTTTTAAATGGCAGTTCCAAAAAAACGTACTTCTATATCAAAAAAGCGTATTCGTAAAAATATTTGGAAAGGGAAGGGATATTGGGCAGCCTTAAAAGCGTTGTCATTAGGTAAATCTCTTTCTACCGGAAACTCAAAAAGTTTTTTTGTGCGACAAAAAAAGTCATAAAATATAAAATAAAACATTGGAATAATCCGAATAGAAAAATAGGCCCATTTCATTCTTAATAGGAAATCAACAAACCTATTGTTTGTGGCTAATCAATATGAACTAAAACTCGCTTAGGATATGTATAATAATAATTCTTCGGTTTAGGGGTTAGTAAATTATAAAAAGCTTTTGAAAAAAGAATAAAGACAAGATACAAAACTTGAACCCTTGTTAGTATATTTTCTTGTTTGGGAGATGGGGGAGTCTTTTTTCCCCATCAACCTGTTTGTCACAATTACAATAATCGACGTTTTTCTATATATATTCTGAATTTCTCTGAATTAATCTATTAGAATATATAAATTTCCCATTTATATGTCTCTTTCAACCCAACCGACAAAAGCCTGGAATTTTTTGTCCGAATTAATGTGCAAGTTTTGAGTAATAAATAATAAAAAAAGGGGTCTTATTTTTTGTTCATTGGTAAAATAAATTTTTTAACTTTTAGGAAATAATATAAATTATAAATCTTTTCTGAAAAAGAATAAAGAAATTTTTTTTAGTTCTATCAATAACTGGAGGGTTGAAGTTTATAGTTTCAATAGTTCGATTCTATTGAATTATAGAAGAGCATAAACTACACCAAAGCACTAAGGTAAATAAAACCCATACCCCATAATAATGAATAATGAACCTTCGAATTTGTATTTGAACAAAGTTTTATTCATCCATTTTCATTTTGACTAAAAAGATTTCATTTAGTTGACTCCTTAAATCTCGACGATTGACTATGAATAGGCTATTATGAATTCGAACAAGCCGCTATGGTGAAATCGGTAGACACGCTGCTCTTAGGAAGCAGTGCGAGAGCATCTCGGTTCGAGTCCGAGTGGCGGCAGACCTTCTCTTCGAAAATAGATACAATATATTATAAATTCTAGAATGAATTCAACTCCTGATTTATATTTCAGGATTCCTCCTTTTTAAAATTTTTATGATATTTTCAACTTTAGAGCATATATTAACTCATATTTCCTTTTCGATCGTTTCCGTTGTAATTACAATTCATTTGATAACTTTATTAATCGATGAAATCATAAAACTAAATGATTCGTCAGAAAAGGGAATGATAGCTACTTTTTTATGTATAACCGTATTATTAGTCACTCGTTGGATTTATTCGGGGCATTTCCCACTAAGTGATTTATATGAATCATTAATCTTTCTTTCTTGGAGTTTATCAGTTATTCAGATAGTTCCATATTTAAAAAAAAAAAAAAGCCATTTAAGCACAATAACTGTGTCAAGTGTTATTTTTACCCAAGGCTTTGCTACTTCGGGTCTTTTAACTGAAATACATCAATCCGCAATATTAGTACCCGCTCTCCAATCCGAGTGGTTAATAATGCACGTAAGTATGATGATATTGGGCTATGCAGCTCTTTTATGTGGATCATTATTAGCAGTAGCACTTCTGGTCCTTACATTTCGAAAAAACATAATTTTTTTTTGTAAGAGGAATACTTTTTTATTAAAACTAAACGAGGAACTTTCTTTTGGTCAAATACAATACATAAATGAAAGAAACAATTTTTTAGGAAATGCTTCTTTTTTTTCTGCTAACAATTATTACAGGTCCCAATTAATTCACCAGTTGGATTATTGGAGTTATCGTGTGATTAGTCTAGGTTTTCTCTTTTTAACTATAGGTATTCTTTCAGGAGCAGTATGGGCTAATGAAGCATGGGGGTCCTATTGGAATTGGGACCCAAAGGAAACTTGGGCATTTATTACTTGGATCGTATTTGCGATTTATTTACATACTAGAACCAATAGAAATTTACAGGTTGAAATTTCCGCAATTGTGGCGTCTATGGGCTTTCTTATAATTTGGATATGCTA